GGACCTTGGAGGCTTTTCTCATTTCTATATGATTTTCTTTTTATCGTGGACTGTCCCTTCTTTTTTTTTTCTAATGGGTTTCGGATATAAAAAAAATTTATTGATCTATTAATATCTAGGTAACATCCATGAACTAAATTCAATCTGGCTATTCCTTTCTATATTTTCCAAACTGCCCTACCCTAAGCCATGAATTGTGAATTGTCTTATGACTCAGAAATCCGATAGATAATTCTTTTTAAGAATTGTTCGAGAAACAAATGATACCCTTTCTCGCTCTCGCTATCAGCGGATCTCCAGAATCCTTCGCTCCTTTGATCAAATAATTTTATTCTTTAATCTTTTTCGTGAAATAAAAAAAAATCGTTTTAGAAATTCTTCTAATTTTAATGGCTAGGAAACTATTGCAGGCTCATATATTGTATTACTTTCTAGAATTGTATTGAATTTTTTGTATATTTCTAAGAGACTTTAAGTGAAAGTCTCTTTCTCCCATCCCTTAATTGCCGGAAATATATCATATGCATCGTATGCATCGATATGAAAAGAAAATATTTTGTTTGAAACGCGAAGCCTTGATTTGATATATTTCTATATGAGATAGATATATCCGATTTTATAGAAAAAATTTTCTAGAAATAATAGAAATTTCAATTGATCTTCTCTTGTATTTCAAAATAGATATATATGTATTGTTCGAATTTTATCTCTATTCAATTTGAATATCAGAATAGTAGATATAGTTATGATTCAATAGGTTAGGTCCACTTACTTTTTTATCTTTCCCAATTTTTATGTGAATAATCCAAAATTGGAATATCTGAGAATTCAAAGAATTCAAGAAGATATCATTATTCATAATAAATAAAAGAGACTAAATATTTGAGTTTCTAACTAGAATTAGTTTACTATATTATCATTCTTCATGATAATGAATGATAATAATAACTTATTCGAATTCAAAATTCTATTTTCTAATGAGTGAGAATTCTATTATTCCTTAGTTTTTTATTTTATTAGTAGAAATAAAAACAATATCTCTATTCTTCTTTCAAATACGAAGACTATTTAGTAAAAAAGGTACAAAGCCCCTTATCGGATTTGAACCGATGACTAACGCCTTACCATGGCGTTACTCTACCACTGAGTTAAAAGGGCTACGCGAAATTCAATATAAAATTAAGCAATTAGCCAATATGAGTCTAGTACATATATTTGTTACTGCGTATACTTATTATAAGGATAATTTCTATGGATAAGATTTGAATCTATGCACATATAGATAGATATTATCCACATCGCGACTCATTAAGGAAGAACAAAAAATCTATTAACCTAGTTAATAGAGTATCGATAATAAAAGGGTTTATGGATATTCGATTTGATAAATCGAAATGTAATGAATTTTTTTTTTTTCAAAAAGGATTAGAATTGAAGTCATCCTGATCATAACGAAATTCGTTTTATTGAGTATTTTTTATATACCCCACTAATTCAAATATTTTATCGAAAATTTCAAAAATGGATTTCCATTTTCCCGTCCTTCAACCACTTAATTCTTATTCAAGAAAAAAAATTATTTTGAATAATTTTATCCTTTTACCCGATTTTCAATTTGATTTTCATTTTTTTTTTCAACTTAGGATGCGGTACGGATCTACACACCGAATCTTAATAATGAATAAAAGTGAAAGAAATTCTATTTGAACTCCCACCTTTTGACAGTAAACCAATTTTACTTTGAAATGATCCTTTCTTTCGCAATACTTATCTTATCCTTTTTTTTTATTCTAGATTGGCGATTGGAATGAACAATTTAGAAATCGTAATGATGAACCAAAAAGTATGGAATTCTGAAAAAACGGAACGGAAAGAGCCTTCTGATGGAATCATAGCCTTCCAATCTATTGACAATGAAAAAAAAACTATGTATACTATATACATGGTAGAATATATTCTAATAACGGTTGAGAAAGTGGGCCCCCATCGTCTAGTGGTCCAGGACATCTCTCTTTCAAGGAGGCAACGGGGATTCGACTTCCCCTGGGGGTAGGGTACTACGAAAGGAAGTTGATCCTGGATTATCAAAAAAGACTCTAATTGATTATTCCGGGCCGGGGTCGATGCCCGAGCGGTTAATGGGGACGGACTGTAAATTCGTTGGCAATATGTCTACGCTGGTTCAAATCCAGCTCGGCCCAATAATTTTCCGATACACTATCAAATGATATAACCCATTTATTGTTCTTCGGAAATGGCCGATGTGCTCGGATTCAGATACAGAAGAAAAAAATATGAGAAATCTATAGTGCTTTTTTATATACCATATTATATAATGAAATATTCTAATTATCCAAATTATCTATGTATATAGATAATTATATACATATAGAATAATGAAATTAAAATAATATATATATATGGAATGTTTATATATTATATATATATTTCTTTATATATTTAAGAAGTATCTAAATTTTAGAAGTAGAAATCCTGCTAATGATATAGATTCATATCAGGATCTGTAAGATCAAAATAGAAGGAAAGGATTAAACTAAATAAAAAAGAGTCTTTTTTTTTGATTGATTGATTCTTTTTGCAATTGATTTGGCAATTACGAAGGGATACTCGTAATACGTGTCGATCTTCCTAAATAAAGTGCGTATATATATATATATCAATTATATATATATAGAAGTACCGTCTCTTTCAATTACAACAAATGATTCTAATTTTAAATAGAAAAAAAAAGAAGGGCTTTGAATGAAATTATATGAATATCTATGCTGTTCGCCCTTTTCTCTGGGACTGTAGTTCAATTGGTCAGAGCACCGCCCTGTCAAGGCGGAAGCTGCGGGTTCGAGCCCCGTCAGTCCCGATGGATAAGACAAATAAAAAAAAAAAGACATCAATTTTTTTCATGTGTGTGTGAAAGGGACTAAAAAAAAAATCATTCCTAACGGAGACCCCCCCTTTTTTTCTTTCTTTGGCGTAACCTTTTTTTACTTTAACTAAAAAAAAAAAGAAATGGAATTTTTGATTGCATCGTAAACAACATTTTTGCAATTTGGTATGGATAAAAGATCTTCTTATGTTATACTATTCAATTCTCGACAAGGAATCGATTTGATAGCTCAGATATTGTTATTCATGATATTGATCACATTTGATTATATCATTGAATTTAACAACGAAATATTTATTATCTTTATGGGATTAAATCCCGAGTTATTTATTGGAAATAAAAGAAAAATAAAGCATAGAGATTATGGAAGTAAATATTCTTGCATTTATTGCTACTGCACTGTTCATTCTAGTTCCGACTGCCTTTTTACTTATAATTTACGTAAAAACAGTAAGTCAAAGTGACTAATCACTTAAACATTACTTCGTGATTGATGTCAATGCAATGAAAATAAAAAAGAGTCCTTTTTTTGTCTTAAAGTTGCTTAAATGAAATAATCGGATTAGAATCAACAGAATTCGATTAAATCCTGATAATATGGTAGAAAGAAATCAATTTTCTTTCTACCATATTATCGATCTATTATTTTAGTGTAAAAAGTTTTACTTCAGAAAATCAAAAAATATGGATAAATATCCAAACATAGTTTTATTATTCATATATCAAATCTCAATTACATTTAATTCCATTATATGTAATTCTAATGGACATAGTATAGTATCCAAATTTAATTTTTTGTTTTTCATCTATTTCATTTGTATGGGTTCCAATCAATCTGTAATAAGTGTAAAAATCCAAAAGTTATTCTCCCGATTCGAATTTCAAGTATTATGAGTATTTTTGAATAGCAATTCCGGTATAATATAAGTAATCTTTTTGTTTAGTATTTCCGAGAAGTAATTGATTAAATCAAATGGTTAACAAGGGTTTCTATAAAAAGTTTTTTCTTTATTTTCAATATATTGGTGGTAGTAGTAAAACCCAATCTGTTTCAAATATTTTGACCATGATTGCAAATGAAGTTCCATTTCAATAAAGAAAGGAGAAATACAATTTTGAACCAAAAATACAAAAAATAGAAATAAAATTAATAAATAAAACAAGCAAGTCGTAAGGTAAGTACGTAATATGGTATTCACCTAAGGCAAGGCCACTATGTGTAGTATAGTATCTCGTTAGACAACTCTCTAGATCGAGATTCTGTATCCGGTTTATAACAAAAAAACATAACTATCTATTTTTTTTTTATCTCTTTTTGAAAAAAAAAAAGAAAAAGGAATGGTGTTAGATTCGAAAGGGGGTTTCTTGGTTTATCTTTTTACATATATAAGTTTGGTAAGAGCCAGTTTCTATAGATATTAGGAAGAATGGGGTTGCAAGAGGAATCAATTTCCTACTTTTTTATCCCGTTGACACGAACATGAGAATTATTCAAATATTAGTTGTTTGATTGAAAGAGTATTTTGTATTTCTATATTATGCCTAGAATACTTTACACCACTCGAATCCAATAGAATTCTTAGAATGCGATAATGAAGATCAAATTGAATTCAAGTATTAAAAAAAAATATATCATAACTCAGCTATAAAACAATTGATAAATTTTGATCCTTTAACTAAAAACTAATTTAGTTGGACTCTTAAAGTCCACTTCTTCCCCATACTACGAGAGAAAGGGAAAATGAAAAAACTACCATTAAAGCAGCCCAAGCAAGACTTATTATATCCATGTCAATTTTGTCTCCTATCTATATCAACAATATCAATATGAAGGAATTATTTTAGTATTGTTCACACATTCTTCTTGTTTTTTTTTTGTTTTGTATTAATCACTACTAATACTATACTATAAACTAGTATACTAGTGGAATCGCTGGTACAGAGTCAAAAAAGTATTTTGGGCTAATAGAACGAAAAAATCGAACAAATCTAATTAGAACGTCTAACAAGTTCTAGTTCTTATCTGATTTTTAGTAAAATCAGAAAACATTACGGATAAAAAAAATTCGGAACCTTTCTTATAAATATTTTTAAATATTAAATCGATTTTTATTACTAACAGGTAAGAATACAAAGACCCATGTTTTTTTGTTTCTCCTCATTTAGAATATATATATAATCAAAACAGATTACTTTGCATACTCTTTCTTATTTCTATTTGATCTAATCCTTACTATCTATCAATTTAGTCTCTAAAACAATCAGAAGAAAGTCTATAAATGGAAAACTCTTTCTTTGACTAGAGGTTACCGAAAATCTATTTCATTTAGTATTTTCAATACTATTTTTTTAATCATAACTATAAAAAAGAAAGCTAATTAGGTATTCAATCGAACTTATTTTGAATAACTGCCATAACGTTCAGATATTCCCATGAGTCTGTATGCAAGGTTTCTTCTACCTCTTCTCCACCAAAAAAATTGAATTCGAGTATCTGTCCGAACTATACCTATAGCTATACTTATTTATTACTTATCCAATCTAATTCAAGACCCGGTCAGTACAGTACAGTACACTAGACCGACCGTAATGGGTCGAAAGTACTATAATCTCAAGATTGATCGATTCTTTTTCACTACTAGAATCTTTTCTGGAATTCACGACGGAAAACGTTACAACATTTTAGAGAGCAAACCCTACATGCAATGCAAGTTTTCTATCAACAAAAAACGGAATAAATTATTTCAATTCTCTTGTCGATCAGGCGACACCCGGATTTGAACTGGGGAAAAAGGATTTGCAGTCCCCCGCCTTACCACTCGGCCATGCCGCCAAAACAAAAATGGAAATGAAAAAATATATGAAAATGCCCCCCCCTTTTTTTGTATTGAAAAAAACGTGGACTTTAAGCAACAAACGCGAAAATAGAAGGACAAAATGGAACCGTTAACTAGAAAGTGAATTCCTGAATGATTCTTGAATGTTTATTGAAAATATGGTTTTTTCTTTATAAGATAAGAGAATACAATTTTCTACAAAATTCATTTATTTTGCTCTTTTTTTTATTGAAAAAAAAACCTTCTCCATTTCAATTATAAGAGCAACTGTCAGTATATGTAAACCCTAGAATAACAATTCTAATTGTTACACCAATAATATCAATATCTAATCCCGGATATTTTATATCCGTATTCCATAAAGAATTTATTTGAGATTCTCGTGCTTCCATTTTTTTTTTTTGCTAAGGGGGTTAAGTGCGAAAAAAAATTCTATATTTTTTCTTATTGTTAAATTAGGTCTTTATCGAGCAGAGCAAATCACGAATTTTTTTCTGGTATGCAATCGAATTAAAATATGTAATGGAATATCATAACATAATAAAAAATGTTCGAAATTGAATCCATTTTTTTGATATGATATTAAAAAAAACCGGAAGGAAGTCTAGATATATATATATATTATATATATTTTAATATATATTGAAATCCTTTACATTTCGAATTTGTATTCTATCTGTTTGTTTTGTTGCAAATTCTAATTGGAGTATAAATTTCGATTTTTTTCCTCTTTTCATAACAGCTATTTCATATACACAGTTAGGTAAAAAAAATTTCATGTGATTCAGTAAAAAAAGGTAATTCCATTATTGCTAAATCTATTAATATAATTCGATGAAGAATTAGACAGCAAATCATGGCATATTTTCTATAAAAATGAAATAAAAAAAGGGAAATTGAAAATGATTGGGGGTGAAAATGAGGGAATGTCGACAATACCGGGATTGAACCAGATACAATTTGAAGGGTTTTGTAGGTTCATTGATCAGGGTTTAAGAGAAGAACTTTACAAGTTTCCAAAGATTGAAGATCCGGATCAAGAAATTGAATTTCAATTATTTGCGGAAACTTACCAATTGGTAGAACCCTTGATACAAGAAAAAGATGCTGTATATGAATCACTTACATACTCCTCTGAATTATATGTATCCGCAGGATTAATTTGGAAAAGCAGTAAGGATATCCAAGAACAAACAATTTGTATTGGAAACATTCCTCTAATGAATTCCCTGGGAACTTCTCTAGTAAATGGAATATATAGAATTGTAATCAATCAAATTTTACAAAGCCCGGGTATCTATTACCGGTCAGAATTAGACCATAACGGAATTTTGGTCTATACTGGAACGATAATATCGGATTGGGGGGGAAGATTAGAATTAGAGATTGATAGAAAAGCAAGGATATGGGCTCGTGTGAGTAGGAAACAGAAGATATCTATTCTAGTTCTATTATCAGCTATGGGTTCGAATTTAAGCGAAATTCTAGAGAATGTTTCCTATCCTGAAATTTTATTGTCTTTCCTGAATGATAAAGAAAAAAAAAAAATTGGGTCAAAAGAGAATGCCATTTTGGAGTTTTATCAACAATTTGCTTGTGTAGGCGGAGATCCAGTATTCTCTGAATCTTTGTGCAAAGAATTACAAAAAAAAATTTTTCAACAAAGATGTGAATTAGGCAGGATTGGTCGACGAAATATGAACCAAAGGCTGAATCTTGATATACCTCAGAACAATACTTTTTTGTTACCACGAGATATATTGGCAGCAGCGGATCATTTGATTGAAATGAAATTTGGAATGGGTACACTTGATGATATTAATCATTTGAAAAATAAACGTATTCGTTCCGTAGCAGATCTCTTACAAGATCAATTTGGATTGGCTCTAGTTCGTTTAGAAAATATGGTTAGAGGAACTATATGTGGAGCAATTAGACTAAAATGGATACCGACTCCTCAGAATTTGGTGAATGCAACTCCACTAACAACTACTTATGATTCTTTTTTTGGATTACATCCATTATCTCAAGTTCTGGATCGAACCAATCCATTGACTCAAATAGTTCATGGTAGAAAATTGAGTTATTTGGGCCCCGGAGGATTGACGGGGCGAACTGCTAGTTTTCGGATACGAGATATCCATCCCAGTCACTATGGACGCATTTGTCCAATTGACACTTCTGAGGGAATCAATGTTGGACTTATTGGATCCCTATCAATTCATGCGAAGATTGGTCATTGGGGGTCTATAGAAAGTCCATTTTATGATATTTCTGAGAGATCAAAAAGAATACGAATGTTTTTTTTATCATCAAGTAGAGATGAATACTATATGGTAGCTACTGGAAATTCTTTGGCACTGAATCGAGGTATTCAGGAGGAACAGATTGTTCCAGCACGATACCGTCAAGAATTTCTGAATATTGCATGGGAGCGGATTCATCTTCGAAGTATTTTCCCATTTCAATATTTTTCTATTGGAGCTTCCCTCATTCCTTTTATCGAACATAATGATGCGAATCGAGCTTTGATGAGTTCTAATATGCAACGTCAAGCAGTTCCGCTTTCTCGTTCCGAAAAATGCATTGTGGGAACTGGATTGGAACGCCAAGTGGCTTTAGATTCAGGGGCTTCCGCTGTAGCCGAGCACGGGGGAAAGATCATTAATACCGATACTGACAAGATCCTTCTATTGGGAAATGGGAATACTCTAAGCATCCCATTGGTTATGTATCAAGGTTCCAACAAAAATACTTGCATGCATCAAAAACCGCAGGTTCAGCGAGGTAAATGTATTAAAAGGGGCCAAATTTTAGCGGACGGTGCTGCTACAATTTGTGGCGAACTCGCTTTAGGAAAAAACATATTAGTAGTTTATATGCCATGGGAAGGTTACAATTCTGAGGATGCTGTACTCATTAGTGAGCGTCTGGTCTATGAGAATATTTATACTTCTTTTCACATCCGGAAATATGAAATTCATACTCATGTTACAAGCCATGGTCCTGAAAAAATCACTAAGGAAATTCCACACCTGAAAGCCCATTTACTCCGAAATTTAGACAAAAATGGAATTGTGATCCTGGGATCTTGGGTAGAGACGGGCGATATTTTAGTGGGTAAACTAACGCCTCAAATGGTGCAAGAATCCTCGTATGCCCCGGAAGATAGATTATTACGGGCAATACTTGGAATTCAGGTATCCTCTTCAAAGGAAACTTGTCTAAAACTACCTATAGGCGGTAGGGGTCGAGTTATTGATGTGAGATGGATCCAAAAAAAAAGGGGTTCTAATTCGAAATTGGAAACTATTCGTATTTTTATATTACAGAAACGTGAAATCAAAGTAGGTGATAAAGTGGCCGGGAGACATGGAAATAAGGGTATCATTTCCAAAATTTTGTCTAGACAGGATATGCCTTATTTGCAAGATGGCAGATCTGTTGATATGGTCTTCAATCCATTAGGGGTGCCGTCACGAATGAATGTAGGACAGATATTTGAATGCTCACTCGGATTAGCGGGGGATATGCTAGATAGACATTATCGAATAGCACCTTTTGATGAGAGATATGAGCAAGAGGCTTCAAGAAAACTTGTATTTTCTGAATTATATGAGGCCAGTAAACAAACATCAAATCCGTGGATATTTGAACCCGAATATCCGGGCAAAAGCATAATATTTGATGGAAGAACAGGGAATCCTTTTGAACAGCCTGTCATAATCGGAAAGCCTTATATCTTGAAATTAATTCATCAAGTTGATGATAAAATACATGGACGTTCCAGTGGGCATTATGCACTTGTTACGCAGCAACCCCTTCGAGGAAGAGCCAAGCAAGGAGGACAACGCGTAGGTGAGATGGAGGTTTGGGCCCTCGAAGGATTTGGTGTTGCTCATATTTTGCAAGAGATGCTTACTTATAAATCTGATCATATTAAAGCTCGCCAAGCAGTACTCGCGACTACGATCATCGGAGGAACAATACCGAAACCTGTGAACGCTCCAGAATCTTTTCGATTGCTCGTTCGAGAACTACGATCTTTGGCTATGGAACTGAATCATTTCCTTGTATCTGAGAAGAACTTCCGGATTCATAGGAAGGAAGCTTAATTGGACGGAATCATAATTTTTATTCTATGATTGATCAATATAAACATCAACAACTCCGAATTGGATCAGTTTCTCCTCAACAAATAATAGCTTGGGCAAAAAAAATTCTACCTAATGGAGAGATAGTTGGCGAGGTAACAAAACCCTATACATTTCATTACAAAACCAATAAGCCTGAAAAAGATGGATTATTTTGTGAAAGAATTTTCGGGCCTGTCAAAAGTGGGATTTGTGCTTGCGGAAATTATAGAGTGATCGGAGATAAAAAAAAAGACAACAAAAAATTTTGCGAACAATGCGGGGTAGAATTTGTTGATTCTCGGATACGTAGGTATCAAATGGGTTATATAAAACTGGCATGCCCAGTAACCCATGTGTGGTATTTGAAACGTCTTCCTAGTTATATCGCGAATCTTTTAGATAAACCTCTTAAAGAATTAGAAGGTCTAGTTTATTGCGATGTGTGATTTGATCAAAATTATTATTATACAGATTAGAAACGATAAACTGTCATTCCATTCAATTGAATTGGGATGTCCTGGATCTGGCATGTCTCCGGGAGTGAGTAACATGAAGCTCAGAATTCGGGGTATATAGAATATTCCCCAATAAAAAAAAGGGAATTGGTCTATGGTCGATTCAGTAACAAAGAAATAGCAGTTTTTAGCTGTACACCTCGTAAAAAAAAAAAGACTTCTTGTGGAATTTTGAATTCTATTTCTTTTCGAAAAAACGGAAATTGTGTGGAAATAAGGAAAAGCAAATCATATATATATTATGGTTGTGGAAGTCTATCTATCGCATATAGGCTTAAGAACATCTTAGCATAATCATCGAGGTAAAGTCTGGACCTAAAAGATCGAATGGAATGATACATTAAATAGACAAGGAAATCTCTTATGAAGTCCGGGATACTCCCTAAAATTTCGAATTTTAGGGATTCCTCATTCGAAGGGGGGTAGACTACTCAAGAATTTTTTATTTCTTTTCTGTCTTAATTTAGAAGAGAAATGCATCAACAGTGAAAAGTTCTTTGGTCTTTATTTTATTGAAAACTTGAGTCAAGAGTAAATTGTTTTTTTTATTATGAGATTATCCGTTTTATATTTTTTTTTCTATGTTTTATAGAAATAGAATTTGAATAGAATTTGAAAGCGGAAATCCCTTTCTTTTTTTTTTTAACTGCTTGAGCTGGATGAAAGGAAACTTTCATGTCCGATTTTCAAAGGGGGAGATCCTATTGGATCCTATCCAAATTTTTCGTTTGCTAGACCCGTCGTTAAAAAACCCACTTTCTTACGATTAAGAGGTTCATTCGAATATGAAATCCAATCCTGGAAATACAGCATTCCACTTTTTTTTACTACCCCTGGTTTCGATACATTTCGAAATCGAGAAATTTCTAATGGAGCAGGTGCTATTCGAGAACAACTGGCCGATATGGATTTGAGAATTCTTTTCAATTCTTCGTTAGTCGAATGGAAAGAATTAGTCGAGGAGGGATCCACTGTCAATGAAAATGAATGGGAGGATCGAAAAGTAGGAAGAAGGAAAAATTTTTTGGTTCGACGCATGGAATTAATTAAGCATTTGATCCGAACAAATATAGATCCAGAATGGATGGTTTTATGTCTCTTACCGGTTCTTCCTCCTGAATTGAGACCCATTATTCAAATAGATGGAGGAAAACTAATGAGTTCAGATATTAATGAACTCTATAGAAGAGTTATCTATCGGAACAATACTCTTATTGATCTATTAACAACAAGTAAATCTACACCAGGCGAATTAGTAATGTGTCAAGAGAAATTGGTACAAGAAGCTGTGGATACCCTTCTTGATAATGGAATTCGCGGACAACCGATGAGGGATGGTCATAATAAGATTTACAAATCTTTTTCAGATATAATAGAGGGAAAAGAAGGTAGATTTCGCGAAACTCTGCTTGGCAAACGAGTTGATTATTCGGGACGTTCTGTTATTGTAGTGGGTCCATCACTTTCATTACATCGATGTGGATTACCTCGCGAAATAGCAATAGAACTTTTCCAGACATTTGTAATTCGTGGTCTAATTCGAAAACATTTTGCTTCGAACATGGGAATTGCTAAGAGTCAAATTCGGGAAAAAGAACCGATTGTATGGGAAATACTTCAAGAAGTTATGCAGGGGCATCCCGTTTTGCTAAATAGAGCGCCTACTCTGCATAGATTAGGCATACAGGCATTCCAACCCATTTTAGTGGACGGGCGTGCTATTTCTTTACATCCATTAGTTTGTAAAGGATTCAATGCAGACTTTGATGGAGACCAAATGGCTGTTCATGTCCCTTTATCTTTGGAAGCTCAAACAGAAGCTCGTTTACTTATGTTTTCTCATATGAACCTCCTATCTCCGTCGATGGGGGATCCTATTTCTGTACCAACTCAAGATATGCTTATTGGACTTTACATATTAACAAGTGGGAACCGTAGAGGTATTAGTGTAAATAGGTATAGTTCCCGTAATCGAAGAATTTCGAAAAATGAAGGAATTCACGATAATAATAAGTATACCAAAAATAAAGAACCGTTTTTTTGTAATTCCTATGATGCAATTGGAGCTTATCGACAGAAAAGAATCAATTTTGATAGCCCTTTGTGGTTTCGGTGGCGACTAAATCAACGCGTTATTTCGTCAAGAGAAGTTCCTATCGAAGTTCATTATGAACCTTTAGGTATCTATCATGAGATTTATGGTCATTATATAGTAGTAAAAAGTATAAAAAAAGATATTCTTTCTATATACATTCGAACAACCGTCGGTCATATTTCTTTTTATCGAGAGATTGAGGAAGCTATACAAGGCTTTTGTCGAGCTTATTTAGAAGGTATCTAATTAGAAGGTATCTAAGTTAAGTTAATTTCTTATATGGGTTTTCATTCAGATCTCAACTAGGATTAGGCAAAATCATGGTCTTTTAATTTGTACGTTAAATCAATAATTAATATAAGTAATTAGAATTAATATAAGAAAAGGCAGTTTTCAAATCATTGACTCAAACCCATCGTTGAACTTAATCTACAACGAGTAGAATATGGAGGTATTTATGGCAGAACGGGCCAATCAGGTCTTTCACAATAAAGTGATAGGTGGAACTGCCATTAAACGACTAATTAGTAGATTAATAGGTCACTTCGGAATGGCATATACCTCACACATCCTGGATCAAATAAAGACTTTGGGGTTCCGTCAAGCTACTGCTACATCCATCTCCTTAGGAATCGATGATCTTTTAACCATACCTTCTAAGGGATGGTTAGTACAAGATGCTGAACAACAAAGTTTTATTTTGGAAAAACATCATAATTATGGGAATGTACATGCAATAGAAAAATTACGCCAATCCATTGAGATATGGTATGCTACAAGTGAATATTTGCGACAAGAAATGAATCCTAATTTCAGGATGACCGACCCTTTAAATCCAGTCCATATAATGTCATTTTCTGGGGCTAGAGGAAATCCTTCTCAAGTACACCAATTAGTGGGTATGAGAGGATTAATGTCAGATCCACAAGGACAAATGATTGATTTACCCATTCAAAGCAATTTACGCGAAGGACTATCTTTAACAGAATATATTATTTCTTGTTATGGAGCCCGTAAGGGTGTTGTAGACACTGCTGTACGAACATCAGATGCTGGATATCTTACTCGCAGACTTGTTGAAGTGGTTCAGCACATTGTTGTAAGACGGGTGGATTGTGGTACCATTCAAGGAATTTCTGTAAATACCCGAAATGGAATGATGCCAGAAAGGATTTTGATCCAAACATTAATTGGTCGTGTATTAGCCTACGATATATATCTAGGTTCACGATGTATTGCGATTCGAAATCAAGATATTGGAATTCGACTTATTCATAGATTCATAAATTTTCAAAAAAAATCAATATCTATTCGAACCCCTTTTACTTGTAGGAATACATCTTGGATATGTCGACTATGTTATGGTCGCAGTCCAACTCATGGCAACCTTGTGGAATTGGGAGAAGCTGTAGGTATTATTGCGGGCCAATCTATTGGAGAACCTGGTACTCAACTAACATTAAGAACTTTTCATACAGGTGGAGTATTCACAGGGGGTACGGCAGAACATGTTCGAGCCCCATCTAATGGAAAAATTCGATTTAATGAAAATTTAGTTCATCCTACACGTACACGTCATGGGCATCCTGCTTTTATATCTTATATAGACTTGTATGTAACTATTGAAAGTTATGATAATGTACATAACGTTCTTATTCCGCCAAAAAGTTTTTTATTAGTTCAAAATGATCAATATGTAGAATCAGAACAAGTAATTGCCGAGATTCGAGGGGGAACATACACTTTCAATTTGAAGGAGAAAGTTCGAAAACATATTTATTCTGATTCACAGGGAGAAATGCATTGGAGTACTGATGTATATCATTTATCAGAATTTAAATTTAGTAATATACATATATTACCAAAGACAAGCTATTTATGGATATTATCAGGAAAGTCCTACAGGTGGAGTGCACTCTTTTTTTCACTCTTCAAGGACCAAGATCAAATCAACACTCATTATCGTTCTCTTGGAGAAAGATCGAATTCTAACACTTATGTTAAAAAAGAAAGTATGTCTCATTGTCATTTTCGAATTTCCCCCACGACTTTGGATTTATTGGCAAAGAGGCGAAGAAATAGATTCATCATTCCAATTCCATTCGAATCTATTCAAGAGCTAGACAAACAATTAATCTCCTCTTCTGATATATCGATTCAAATACCCATGAATGGTATTTTTCGTAAGAATAGTATTCTTGCTTATTTTGACGATACACAATACAGAATAAAAAGTTCTGGAATTCCTAAATATGGGACTATTGGAATTCCTTCTATTTTGAAAAAAGAAGATTTAATTGAATATAAAGGAATCAAAGAAATGCAATCAAAATACCAAATCAAAGTCGATCGACTTTTTTTTATTCCAGAAGAAGTGCATATTTTACCCGAATCTTATCCCATAATGGTACGGAACAATAGTATCATTGGGGTCGATACACAAATTAGTTTAAATATAAGAAGTCGAATAGGCGGATTGGTGCGAGTGGAGAAAAAAAAAAAAAAAATTGAATTACAAATATTTTCTGGAAATATCCATTTTCTCGGAGAGATGGATAAGATATACCGACACAGTGGCATTTTGATACGACCCGAAAATTTAAAAAAAAAAGATTCTAAAGAATCAAAAAAAAAAAAAAATTGGATCTATGTCCAATGTATCACAACTAGAAAGAAAAAAAATTTTATTTTAGTTCGACCTGTAATTCTATATGAAATAACGAATGGTATCAATTTAGTAAAACTTTTTCCCCACGATCTGTTCCAGGAAAGAGATCATTTGAAACTAAAAGTTCTCAATTATATTCTTTATGGAAATGAAAAATCCATTCGTAGAATTTCTGACACAAGCATTCAATTAGTTCGAACTTGTTTAGTATTGAATTGGGATCAAGACAAAAAAAGTTCTTTTATCGAGGAATCCTGTCCTTTTTTTGTTGAAGTAAATACAAACGGTTTGATTATGGATTTCTTAAGAATTGACTTAGGAAAATCCCTTATTTCATATATAAGAAAAAGAAAAGACCCGTCCGGTCCTGAATGGATCTCGGATAATGAGTCAGATCGAATCAATATCAATCCATTCTTTTCTATGAATTTTGAGGCAAAAATTAAACAATCACATATCCAAAATCATGGAACTATTCGTGTATTGTTGAACAGAAATATAGAATGGCGATCTTTGATATTTTTGTCATCATCTGATTGTTTTCAAATAAAACCATTCAGCAATGTCAAAAATAACAATGGTTTAAAAAAGGTAGTTCAAAAAAAAAAAAAAGATCCTTTCATTCCAATTAAGAATTCATTAGGACCTTTAGGAATAGCACTTCAAGTTGCAAATTCTTATTCATCGAGATCAGATTATGAGTTATTAAGCGAAAAAATGAATAAGAATTTGCAACTTGACACGTTTTCTTTAACTTGTCAAATAAAAAATTATTATTTAACAGACGAAAACGAGCGAATTTTTAAGCCCAATCCATACAACAACATAATTTTCAATCCATTCCGTTTGAATTGGCATTTTCTTCACCATAATTATAACAATTATTATTGTGAAAAATCGTTTACAATAATTAACCTGGGGCAATTGATTTGTGAAAATATATGTTTATCTCAACCGAAACGTAGACTAAATCTAAAATCGGGGCAAGTTTTAAATGTTCAAATTGATTCCTTATTAATAAGATCGGCTAATACCTATTTGGCAACTCCGGGAGCAACAGTTCATGGCCATTATGGAGAAATCCTTTTTGAAGGAGATGTTTTAGTTACATTTTTTTATGAAAAATCGAGATCTGGTGATATAACACAAGGTCTTCCAAAAGTAGAACAGGTATTAGAAGTGCGTTCGATTGATTCAATATCAATGAACCTAGGAAAGAGAGTTGACGCTTGGAACAAGCATATAACAAAAATTCTCGGCATTACCTGGGGATTTTTTATTGGTGCTGAGCTAACTATCGTCCAAAGTAGAATTTCTTTGGTTAATAAAATCCAAAAAGTTTATCGATCCCAAGGAGTGCACATACATAATAGACATATCGAAATTATTGTACGTCAAATAACATCAAAAGTATTGGTTTCAGAAGATGGAATGTCTAATGTTTTTTTACCCAGCGAGTTAATTGGATTGTTACGAGCTGAACGAGCGGGGCGTGCCTTGGAAGAAGTAATTTGTTACCGAGCTCTATTATTTGGAATAACAAAAACATCTCTAAATACCCAAAGTTTCATATCCGAAGCAAGTTTTCAAGAAACTGCTAGAGTTTTAGCAAAAGCTGCTCTTCGAGGTCGTATCGATTGGTTGAAAGGTCTAAAAGAAAACGTTGTTTTGGGAGGAATCATACCCGTTGGTACCGGATTGAAAAAAGTGATACACCCTTTATCAAAGCTAAAACAACATACCAAGATTGCTCCGAAAAATAAAAAAAAGAATTTTTTTGAGGAAGAAACAAAAGATATTTTTTTTCTTCATTTTCAATAATTTATTTGATACGTCAGAGCAATCATTTTATAGGATTCCTATTAATAGAAGAGGGGTTGGTTGATTTAACTTTTAAAGAGAAAAAAGAAAACGGTAGAAAAAAATGAATGGCCTGACTATGTATCAACGGCCAGTCTTCGATAGAAGAGAAGGTTCCCTCGGAACAAAATCTTATTTCTTTTTCAGGACACCCTGTCTCTTTTTTGTGGGGATCAATGACAAAAAGATATTGGAACATAACTTTAGAAGAGATGATGGAAGCAGGAGTTCATTTTGGTCATGGTACTAGGAAATGGAATCCTAGAATGGCGCCTTATATATCCACAAAACGTAAAGGTATTCATATTATAAATATTACTAAAACCGCTCGTTTTTTATCAGAAGCTTGTGATTTAGCCTTTGATGCAGCAAGTAAGGGGAAACAATTCTTAATTGTTGGCACAAAAAATAAAGCAGCTGATTCAATAGCACGAGCTGCAACAAGAGCTCGATGTCATTTTGTTAATAAAAAATGGCTCAGCGGCATGTTAACCAATTGGTATACTACAGAAACAAGACTTCAGAAGTTCCGGGACTTGAGAACGGAAGAAAAAACGGGCAGAATGAAAAGTCTTCCAAAAAAGGATACCGCTATATTGAAAAGACAATTATCTCACTTAGAAACCTATCTGGGTGGCATAAAATATATGACGGGATTACCCGATATTGTGATAATCGTGGATCAACAAGAGGAATTTACCGCTCTTAGAGAATGTATCACTTTGGGAATTCCAACGATTTGTTTAATCGATACAAATTGCGACCCCGATCTCGGGGATATTTCGATTCCAGCTAATGATGATGCTATAGCTTCAATACGATTAATTCTTAACAAATTAGTATTTGCAATTTGTGAGGGTCGTTCTAGCTATATACGAAATTCGTAATTAATATTTATTTATAATTAAATAAAAAATTCAGTTGGGAATTTCATAGATTTTTTGAATTGGTTACAATACTCTTACTTAATCGAAATCGCTCAAAAAACAAAAAGAAAAAAAACTAGAAATATTCTGTGATTAGTAAATATTCAAAATATAAGATTGAAGCGGACAATTCAAAAAAAAAGAGATGGTTGAATCAAAATAATTCCTTTTAAAGTTCTATTTCTTTTCGAGGGAAGGGGGCAATATGAATATTCTATTATGTTCCATAAACACATTAAAACGATTATATGATATATCTTCTGTGGAAGTAGGTCAACATCTCTATTGGCAATTAGGGGGGTTTCAAGTGCATGCCCAAGTACTTATTACTTCTTGGGTTGTAATTGCTATTTTATTAGTTTCAGCCATTATAGTTGTAAGAAATCCACAAACCATTCCCACTTTCGGTCAAAATTTCTTTGAATATGTTCTTGAATTCATTCGAGATGTGAGCAAAACCCAAATTGGGGAAGAATATGGTCCGTGGGTTCCCTTTATTGGAACTATGTTCCTATTTATTTTTGTTTCAAATTGGTCGGGGGCTCTTTTACCTTGGAAATTAATACAGTTACCTCATGGCGAGTTAGCTGCACCCACAAATGATATAAATACTACTGTTGCATTAGCTTTACTTACATCAGTAGCATATTTCTATGCGGGTCTTTCAAAAAAAGGATTAGCTTATTTTGCTAAATACATCCAACCAACTCCAATCCTTCTACCAATTAACATCTTAGAAGATTTCACTAAACCCTTATCATTAAGTTTTCGACTTTTCGGAAATATATTAGCTGATGAATTAGTAGTTGTTGTTCTTGTTTCTTTAGTACCCTTAGTAGTTCCTATACCTGTCATGTTTCTGGGATTATTTACAAGCGGTATTCAAGCCCTCATTTTTGCTACTTTAGCTGCAGCTTATATAGGTGAATCCATGGAAGGCCATCATTAACTAATTTACAAAAAAAAATAGTCTTTTTTCTTAGTTTAGCTCACAAAATTGTGTGTACGACTCAAGATAATATACTTGGAGAACATAAAAAAAAACAAAAAAGTTTTGAAATCTTTTTTTTAATATTCTTTGTTTTTCAAATTTTTTCATATTAATAAAGAATATTAATAATATAAATTCTTGTATAATATTTTATAATAATTTATATTATTAATATTCTATTCTCTTTTTTTTTTTCTTATTTATTATATTTATTGTATTACTATATACTATATCACTATAATAATATATATTACTGGTATTCGAATATATATTCTATATATTCTATATAAATGGAATCAATATTCCAATTAATGTCCATGATATGATTCTTCTCTTGATCCTATATATTATTACTGTTACTGTATTAATTCTAATTGGTATTAGATTTCTAATATATATATAATAATAGAACTATTATTCTAATATATAACTATTATCAAGGGTCAAATAAAATACAATCAATGAAGTGGGTGATAGTAAAATCGAAAGGATTACTGGAGAATTGTAAAAAATAAAAAAAAAAAAGTAGTGAAGGAAGTCGAACTAGGTGTATATACTCTAATAGTTATAAGACAACTCATTCTTTTTTTTTTGTAAGTTTAAAAGAATAATTATCGAATCCAACCAACTGAATCTAAGGAAAACTTGGTTTACGGTATGGAAGAAATACATGTATATGTGGTATTAGATATATAACTAGTTATATATGAACTAACTATAGATATAATTTTCGAAATTTGTCCTACTACTGGAAATGTTAATTTGATAGGAATTCAAAAAACGAAACCCTTCTGTTTCATCCAGAATTATTAATTGAATATTGATGAATTACTAACGAAAAAAAAAAAGAACGAAGAATTCAAAAGAATTAGAATGATTCCAAATTAGAAGGTAAGATAATAATAAAAGTTGTACGGATTCACAAAAAAACTACAAAAGAACTACGTGAATCTAAAAATATAGAAGGAGTTCGGATAATTCAATAAATATTTTTTATATTTCAACTTTTTTTTACTAAAAATTACTTTCATTTTATTAATTGAAAAAGTGAATCATAATTGAATTGGTTGATTATATCATTAACTATTTCCTTTTTTATTTGGGATGAGAGGAACTTATCATGAATCCACTGATTTCTGCCGCTTCTGTTATTGCTGCTGGATTGGCTGTAGGACTTGCTTCTATTGGACCTGGGGTTGGTCAAGGCACTGCTGCAGGGCAAGCAGTAGAAGGGATTGCGCGACAACCCGAAGCAGAGGGAAAAATACGGGGTACTTTATTACTTAGTCTGGCTTTTATGGAAGCTTTAACAATTTATGGGCTGGTTGTAGCATTAGCACTTTTATTTGCGAATCCTTTTGTTTAACCCTAAAAAAATAGAAAAATTCAAATAATATATTCGGTTTTTCATGCACTTCATTTGCTGCTCTTGGTTTTCGAATTATATTATTGTGATTTCACTCCTACAATTCTTTATTCGTTAGTAGAAGAACGAAGGGGAAGGACAGATTTAAGGTAAGGGTAATAAATTTATATACCGTTTGCCTTATTCCTTCCCTTTTTAGTCCAATGTCCCTTTTTTTTTAGAATTTTCATTCGGAAAATTTTTAGAAAGCGTTTCAAACAACTAGAGATTTTTCAATTGACATAAGAACTAGTCTCTAATCCTAATTATTATGATTTTGATGGGAAATCTTCAAATCCAATTGATCGGTCAATAATATATATATTCAAATTCTTAATAAATTGAAATTTCGAAATAGAAATTAGGAATCGTAGAAAGATATTTAATCTATCCATAAGAGGAGATGAGATCATATGAAAAATATAACCGATTCTTTCCTTTGTTTGGGTTATTGGCCATCCGCCGGAAGTTTCGGATTTAATACCGATATTTTAGCAACAAATCTAATAAATCTAAGTATAGTGCTGGGTGTATTGGTTTTTTTTGGAAAGGGAGTGTGTGCGAGTTGTTTTATTTCAAGAATAGGTTGGATCCAACCAACTGCACTTATTTCTTTCTAAATAGGAAAAAGTGTATGATCCCACGAATTACTTCTGAAAAAATTCAATTTGGTTTTGAATAAATTTATCACAAAAATATTTGAGAACCATAGCATTTCGTGATTCGTTGTTAAATTCACTTTGATTCTCTATCAACGAACAACTTTGGACCATTACCATGGTTAAAGCAAAGCAGTTTCAAATCTAGACGCGATGTAGTATTCTTTCTACCACTATGTTAATAAAAAAATGGTTTCAAAAAATCGTTGGAATTTTTTTTCGATTTAGAACACTCATTTCGATAAAATAGTAGAAATCCTCTTTCCGGCGAAAAGTAAAAAAACAAATGGGTAAAAAAAGGGGATATTTTAGTTCATTACCTTTTTAATACAATGCGAAATCGATGACCTATGGATAAGTTAATCAGAATTCTTTGGATTTAACGAAAAAAAACCAACTTTGCTGGCAAGTATTTTTTTGTTCAGAAGAGTCCTCCAAAAAAAAATGAGGGTCTTATATTAGTAATCAATTTCAATATCTTTCAATATATTTGGAATAAAAATAGAGAAGAGAGGATAGGCTCATTACAAAAAAAAAAGATAGGGAAATTTCCCCTAAGTAATTGAGTGTGAGAGCCAAATGAATCGAAAGATTCATGTTTGGTTCGGGAAGAGATCATGGACGTTTTAAACTGAATGGAAAGAGAATCTACTTTCATTAAGTGATTTATTAGATAATCGAAAACAGAGAATCTTGAAGACTATTCGAAATTCAGAAGAATTACGGGACGGAGCCATTGAACAGCTAGAAAAAGCCCGGGCGCGTTTAAGGAAAGTAGAAACCGAAGCAGATCGGTTTCGAGTTAATGGCTATTCTGAAATAGAACGAGAAAAATTGAATTTATTAAATTCAATTTATACAACTTTGGAACAATTAGAAAATTATAAAAACGAAACTATTCGTTTTGAACAGCAAAGAGCGATTAATCAAGTCCGACAACGGGTTTTCGAACAAGCCTTACAAGGAGCTCTAGGAACTCTGAATAGTTGCTTAAACAATGAGTTACATTTACGTACCATCAGTGCTAATATTTACATCTTTGGAGAAATGAAAGATAAAAACTAAAGGATTAGTCCTTTCTTCTTTTGTAAGTGTAGAGTATAGGCATCATTTTTCTCTTCTAGAATTTAATAAAGAAATACTCATGGTAACCATTCGTGCAGATGAGATTAGTAAAATTATCCGTGAACGTATTGAGCAATATAATACCGAAGTAAAGATTGTAAATACCGGTACTGTACTTCAAGTAGGCGACGGCATTGCTCGTATTTATGGTCTTGATGAGGTAATGGCGGGGGAATTAGTGGAATTTGAAGAGGGGACCATAGGGATTGCTTTGAATTTGGAATCAAATAATGTTGGTGTTGTATTAATGGGTGATGGTTTGATGATACAAGAAGGAAGCTCGGTCAAAGCAACGGGAAGAATTGCTCAGATACCTGTAAGTGAGGCTTTTTTGGGTCGCGTTATAAATGCCCTGGCTAAACCTATTGACGGTCGGGG